ATTCCAATAGACTTATTGAACGTTCCCATTGGCGTGCATCCAGCAGGAATTGAACCTACGAATTTGCCAATTATGAGTTGGGCGCTTTAACCATTCAGCCATGGATGCTTAAAAGGGATCATCGTACATCGTGAATAACCAAATTCCAATTGAAATGAAATCTTTAGGAGGAATCAATGAAAGGACATCAATTCAAATCCTGGATCTTCGAATTGAGAGAGATATTGAGAGAGATCAAGAATTCTCACTATTTCTTAGATTCATGGATCAAATTCGATTCAGTGGGATCTTTCACTCACATTTTTTTCCACCAAGAACGTTTTATGAAACTCTTTGACCCCCGAATTTGGAGTATCCTACTTTCACGTGATTCACGGGGTTCAACAAGCAATCGATATTTCAGGATCAAAGGTGTAGTACTGCTTGTAGTAGCGGTCCTTATATCTCGTATTAACAATCGAAAGATGGTCGAAAGAAAAAATCTCTATTTGATGGGGCTTCTTCCTATACCTATTCTTCCTATACCTATGAATTCCATTGGACCCAGAAATGAGACATTGGAAGAATCTTTTTGGTCTTCCAATATCAATAGGTTGATTGTTTCGCTCCTGTATCTTCCAAAAGGGAAAAAGATTTCTGAGAGTTGTTTCATGGATCCGCAAGAGAGTACTTGGGTTCTCCCAATAAATAAAAAGTGTATCATGCCTGAATCTAACCGGAGTTCGCGGTGGTGGAGGAACCGGATCGGAAAAAAGAGGGATTCTAGTTGTAAGATATCTAATGAAACCGTAGCTGGAATTGAGATCTCATTCAAAGAGAAAGATAGCAAATATCTGGAGTTTCTTTTTTTATCCTATACGGATGATCCGATCCGCAAGGACCATGATTGGGAATTGTTTGATCGTCTTTCTCCGAGGAAGAAGCGAAACATAATCAACTTGAATTCGGGACAGCTATTCGAAATCTTAGGGAAAGACTTGATTTGTTATCTCATGTCTGCTTTTCGTGAAAAAAGACCAATTGAAGGGGAGGTTTTCTTCAAACAACAAGGAGCTGAGGCAACTATTCAATCAAATGATATTGAGCATGTTTCCCATCTCTTCTCGAGAAACAAGTGGGGTATTTCTTTGCAAAATTGTGCTCAATTTCATATGTGGCAATTCCGCCAAGATCTCTTCGTTAGTTGGGGGAAGAATCAGCACGAATCGGATTTTTTGAGGAACGTATCGAGAGAGAATTTGATTTGGTTAGACAATGTGTGGTTGGTAAACAAGGATCGGTTTTTTAGCAAGGTACGGAATGTATTGTCAAATATTCAATATGATTCCACAAGATCTATTTTCGTTCAAGTAAGGGATTCTAGCCAATTGAAAGGATCTTCTGATCAATCCATAGATCATTTCGATTCCATTAGAAATGAGGATTCGGAATATCACACATTGATCGATCAAACAGAGATTCAGCAACTAAAAGAAAGATCGATTCTTTTGGATCCTTCCTTTCTTCAAACGGAACGAACAGAGATAGAATCAGATCGATTCCCGAAATGCCTTTTTGGATCTTCCTCAATGTCCCGGCTATTCACGGAACGTGAGAAGCAGATGAATGATCATCTGCTTCCGGAAGAAATCGAAGAATTTCTTGGGAATCCTACAAGATCAATTCGTTCTTTTTTCTCTGACAGATGGTCAGAACTTCATCTGGGTTCGAATCCTACTGAGAGGTCCACTAGAGATCAGAAATTTTTGAAGAAAAAACAAGATGTTTCTTTTGTCCCTTCCAGGCGATCGGAAAATAAAGAAATGGTTGATATATTCAAGATAATTACGTATTTACAAAATACCGCCTCAATTCATCCTATTTCATCAGATCCGGGATGTGATATGGTTCCGAAGGATGAACCGGATATGGACAGTTCCAATAAGATTTCATTCTTGAAAAAAAATCCATTTTTTGATTTATTTCATCTATTCCATGACCGGAACAAAGGGGGATACACGTTACACCACGATTTTGAATCAGAAGAGAGATTTCAAGAAATGGCAGATCTATTCACTCTATCAATAACCGAGCCGGATCTGGTGTATCATAGGGGATTTGCCTTTTCTATTGATTCCTACGGGTTGGATCAAAAAAAATTCTTGAATGAGGTATTCAACTCCAGAGATGAATCGAAAAAGAAATCTTTATTGGTTCTACCTCCTCTTTTTTATGAAGAGAATGAATCTTTTTATCGAAGGATCAGAAAAAAATCGGTCCGGATCTACTGCGGGAATGATTTGGAAGATCCAAAACTAAAAACAGCGGTATTTGCTAGCAACAACATAATGGAGGCAGTCAATCAATATAGATTGATCCGAAATCTGATTCAAATCCAATATAGCACCTATGGGTACATAAGAAATGTATCGAATCGATTCTTTTTAATGAATAGATCCGATCGCAACTTCGAATATGGAATTCAAAGGGATCGAATAGGAAATGATACTCTGAATCATAT